GTGAGAAGCAAAAATGTTCTGATAAAGACGTTCCTCAGTAATATCATCATGACTTTCAAAATCATGTGCGGTAGCAATACCAAACCAAATACGACGAGTAGTGGGGTCCTGAGCTAAGCCTTGGCTAAACCTGGGAAATCTTAATTCCATAATGCCTTTCAAATCCTCCTAGCCACTATCCTACTGCAATAATTCTCGCTAAGAAGAATGCCCATGTTGTGGCAATTCCACCCAGAAGGTAATGGGTTACTCCTACAGCACGTCCTTGTATAATGCTCAAGGCTCTAGGCTGAGTAGCAGGAGCAACTTTTAATTTGTTATGAGCCCAAACGATAGATTCAATAAGTTCTTGCCAATAACCACGGCCACTAAATAAAAACATTAAACTGAAAGCCCAGACAAAATGAGCGCCTAAGAAAAAAAGACCATATGCAGATAATGAAGAACCATAAGACTGAATTACTTGGGATGCCTGTGCCCACAAGAAATCTCGGAGCCAACCATTAATCGTAATGGAACTCTGTGCAAAGTTTCCCCCTGTGATATGAGTTACTATCCCTTGATCACTTACAGTACCCCAAACATCCGACTGCATTTTCCAACTGAAATGGAAAATGACTACCGAAATTGCATTGTACATCCAGAATAGACCTAAGAAAACATGATCCCAGGCGGAGACTTGACATGTTCCCCCTCGTCCAGGCCCGTCGCAAGGGAATCGAAAACCAAGATTTGCTTTATCAGGTATCAAACGGGAACTACGAGCAAATAAAACACCTTTCAAAAGTATTAATACAGTCACGTGGATGGTAAATGCGTGAATGTGATGGACTAAAAAATCTGCGGTTCCTAATGGAATAGGTAACAAAGCGACTTTGCCGCCTACAGCTACTAACTCGCCACCTCCCCACGTTAAGCTGGTACTTGTTGTTGCACCAGGAGCTGTTACGCCAGGTGCGTCAGCATGGATATTTTGTACCCATTGAGCAAAGATGGGTTGTAATTGTATGGCGGTATCCGAAAACATATCTTGGGGACGGCCTAAAGCACTCATGGTATCATTATGAATGTACAAGCCAAAACTGTGAAAACCTAGAAATATACATACCCAGTTAAGGTGGGATATGATTGCATCGCGGTGTCTAAGGACGCGATCTAATAGATCGTTGTATCGAGTAGTTGGATCATAGTCTCTTACCATAAAAATGGCTGCATGTGCAGCAGCACCAACTATTAGAAATCCGCCAATCCACATGTGGTGTGTGAACAAGGAAAGTTGTGTACCATAGTCAGTAGCTAGGTATGGATAGGGAGGCATAGAGTACATATGATGAGCTACAACAATAGTTGTCGAGCCTAGCATCGCTAGGTTAAGAGATAATTGAGCATGCCATGACGTTGTTAGGATTTCATAGAGACCCTTATGGCCTTGTCCTGTAAATGGGCCCTTATGAGCCTCCAAAATATCTTTAAGTCCATGACCAATACCCCAGTTGGTCCTATACATATGACCAGCGATCAGGAAAAGAATAGCAATAGCTAAATGATGGTGCGCAATATCGCTCAACCATAAGCCACCGGTTATTGGATCTAGTCCTCCGCGAAAAGTAAGAAATTCTGCGTATTTGGACCAATTCAAGGTGAAAAAGGGGGTTGCTCCTTCGGCAAAACTTGGATAAAGTTGAGCCAAAAGGTCACGATTCAAGATAAATTCATGAGGAAGTGGTATCTCTTTAGGATCAACCCCAGCGTCAAGAAATTGGTTAATCGGTAAAGATACATGGATTTGGTGGCCCGCCCAAGAAAGAGACCCAAGTCCTAATAACCCCGCTAAGTGGTGATTCAACATGGATTCTACATCTTGGAACCAGGCCAATTTGGGAGCGGCTTTGTGATAATGGAACCAACCAGCAAAAAGCATTAACGATGCAAAAATCAATGCACCGATTGCGGTACAATAGAGTTGTAACTCACTAGTTATTCCGGATGCTCGCCAAATCTGAAAAAACCCGGAGGTTATTTGGATTCCTCGGAAACCTCCGCCTACATCACCATTCAAAATTTCTTGCCCTACTATTGGCCAAACTACCTGAGCACTGGGTCCAATGTGAGTAGGATCGCTTAGCCATGCTTCATAATTGGAAAAACGGGCACCGTGGAAGTACATGCCACTCAACCAAAGAAAGATAATGGAGAGTTGACCGAAATGAGCACTAAAGATTTTTCGAGAGATCTCCTCCAAATCACCGGTATGACTATCGAAATCGTGAGCATCAGCATGTAGGTTCCAGATCCAAGTGGTAGTATCGGGGCCCTTAGCAATTGTTCTTGAGAAATGCCCGGGTCTGGCCCATTCCTCAAAAGATGTTTTTACAGGATCCCTATCCACAACAATTTTAACTTCTGGTTCCGGCGAACGAATAATCATTAAGTCCTCCTCTTTCCGGACAAGACATACAAAGAGACCCGCCAACTGTCTTTTTAGTGAATCTTTGAAGGATAGATATTATGATTAGTCTTTTTCTTTACTATCTACTGCCCTTCTTTTTTTTTTTTTAGTTATTCACTGGAGCAATTATATATTGAAGTCAATGCGAGGCAAGTGTTCGGATCTATTATGACATAAGGATTAGGTGCCTAACGGACATCGGTTATCCTGGAAAAAAATTTCCCGACGTAATAAAAAAAGATTTTTTTTTTTACGTTTTAATTTAAGAAGCTAGTGTATTTTTTTTGAGGGTATAAGCCCTACATCTACTTTCCTTGAGTGAGCATAATATAAATATTTTTATTCGATTCCAAATTACAAGAAACTCATTAGAATTATTAAAAAAATCATCCTTTAGGTAGGAATATTTAGATTGCCCCCTTTTATTTGCTTTATTACTTCTGTTCTAGAGCCTATCCCTATTGTTTATCCTTATGAAATATGATATAAAATCGAAGGTCGAAGAAAGGGATATAATGAAATTCTTGATTCGATCTTCCTACCAAAATTATTTGATTAATGGATCAACAACCAAACCACCCATTTTATGAAAATGGAGAGTGGTTTTATTCAAATTCAAAGCGCTTCGTAATCTTCAACCAGTTCTGTGCTTCAATATAATTTCCCGGAGTAAGCGCTATAGCTTGTTTCCAATACTCAGCAGCTTGATCAAACCAAGCTTCCGCAATTTCCGAATCGCCCTGTAGAATGGCCTGTTCTCCTCGGTCGGAATAGGCAGTTCCTTCCCCTAGAACCGTACTTGAGAGTTTCCTACCTCATACGGCTCATAAATTGCTATCTTAATTTCCCCTATCTTAACTGAATTCGATTTCTCAAAAATCGATCCAATTTCTTCTTGGGTTAAGCAGAAGAAGTTAATTACCTAAGTTTCAAACCCTAATTTTGATCAATAATCAGTCTGATCTTTTCTCCCACCTTCAGAAGAATGAAGCATAGATAGACCTATATCCTTCGTTCGAATTTTCTGAAAGGTAACTATCTCGGTTTCGTGTCTTTCATATATGAAATTTCTATAGAATCCTTGAAAAAGACTTTTTCCCATAAGAAAGAAAAAAGAACTTACTATCTTTGGGATCTGATACTACACCGCTGCTTAATCCTTTAGTGGATCGGCTCTATTACATAAGCAGATTCCTAATTTTTGCCCCATATCATGGTATAATTAAGCAGTTTTTTTTTAGTTGTATCGACCCAGTCGCTCACTAATTGATCTTTACGGTGCTTTCTCTATCAATTTGAGACTTTATCCATAGAGTAGTAGTATAGGCTCTTCTTCTTATTTTGATTCTCGTGAAGTGTTCTTCTTTCCTACAGCTGATAGGGCAAAATCATTGTTTTGACGATCCCTATGTAGAAAGCCCTTTTTCTAGTAAATACTAGAAAATTTCATCTTTTTTTTTCTTCTTTCTTTCTATAGTGGAGATAGTCGCACGTAATGACAGATCACGGCCATATTATTAAAAGCTTGCGGTAAGAAGGGGTTTCGTTCTAGCGCCCGGAAATAATATTCCAAAGCCTTTGTATGCTCTCCATTGCTTGTGTGTATAAGGCCGATGTTATATAGTATATAACTTCGATCATAGGGATCAATTTCTAGTCGCGTAGCTTCATAATAATTCTGCAAAGCTTCCGCATAATTTCCTTCGGATTGAGCCAACATCCGTTACGGTCGTTCATTCTATTCAAAAAATCTCCGTTCCAAAACCGTACATGAGGTTTTCATCTCATACGGCTCCCCCCTTCTGTACATAGTACTAAGCAAAAAATCTATAGAATGAAAATAGAATTAGTTCCATCTCATTATGGACCGAAAGGGGCTGGTATTTTTCCAAGAAATCTCTAGCCAACCTTCCCCCAGGAGGTTTTTCTTAACACCAATGAATTCTATTAATGCTAGAGGAAAACGATAGCTCCGGGAATTTCTTTGTTCTCAACGCCTCCTATTTAGAGGAATTAGCCACTTCAACGACCTTTGATGGTTATAAGGGTACCCAACGTACAAACCTGATGGTTGTTTGCTATCCCAACCATTCTTCCCAATCCTAATACCGATCAGGAAAGGGCTAATTTCTAACAAAGTTTTTCTCTTGTTGATTCCTATTTCGAGGTGTAGTGCTTTTCTCCCCTATGCTGCCTATTGGTCCTAGTAGAGTAGGATTGGCCTGTAATACAGAACCTATCCTGTAGGTGTAACCTTTCGCTCAATACTCAAATCCACAATTTAAGCATCAAAGGCCACATCAATCGAGGATACACGACAGAAGGAATTGTTAGTTCACCTCACCTTCCCCAAGCGTGGGTTTCCTTTACTAATTTTGTTCTCTCTATGCGAATCCCCTCTCTTTCTCATAAGACTGAGATGTAGGTAGGGCTAAAAAAAAAAAAAAAAGAGTCAAATCGCACCATCTCTATAATAAGTAAATGCCCTTTTTTCCCCTGAGGTTGTCGGAATTATTTGCAATAAAATATTGGCTACAATCGAGGAGGTCTTATCAATGAAATTTCCATTTATACGGGATCTAGGCATAATTCCCAATCCATTCTATATAGAATTCTTTTTATTCTATCACAAAATAACATAAAAACATTTTATTCTTATAAATCGCTCCATATGCTCTAAATAGATAAGAGAGGTATTGATTTTCCGCTCAGCTCAAATTGTCTCCTTTTCCTTCTGTTTGGACAAGAACAGATATGAAATATCTGACTAAGATTGGATTTCATTCCACTTTCCTATTTCTTAACAACAACTTCTCTCATCAGCTATTTCGCGTTTTCAAAGTCATTAATTATCCCATACCCTTTTTTATTTAGATTGTATGGCGTAACATACCTTATGCAAATAGAATTCTAGGATTCCTTGGTTCCTTTATTTTCTTATGGAAGAATAAGAATTCTTCTATTCTCTTTTTATTTAGGTTTTCCCCAAAGAAAAACTTTTGAGGGAGCGGAATTCCTAGTAAAAAAATAAAGGATCCTCACACTTAGATAAAAAAAAGAATTTTTCCAATACCAATAGAGCCATGGAATCCCCGAGCGGTTGTGGCTGTACCTGTACTGCGGGAATACGAAAACTCGCTATTCACTCAGTTTATTTTCCATAATAAGATTATGTAGGAGAGATGGCCGAGCGGTTCAAGGCGTAGCATTGGAACTGCTATGTAGACTTTTGTTTACCGAGGGTTCGAATCCCTCTCTTTCCGTTTCTCTTAATTCATCAACGTTACCGATCACAATGTATCAAATCAAATAACAATTTATTTGACCAATAATACCTTTATTTAATAGAATTCTCTAAAGCAAATTACTTTGGTATGTAAAATAAAAAAATAAAAAAGATCCTAAGGTTAATCTATTTCTACTAGGCGAATGGGAAAATACGAATTAAGAGCCTTAGGTTGATTTAGTTCGGGGAAAGGGGAAGGGGAAAAAAATTCTATGAACCTTTCCTTTTTCGTTAAGTTCAAGTCTGACGAGAGTAATATTCTACAACTAACAACTCATTTATTTTGAGACCGACCCACTTTCTATCTAGGATTTTTTGTACTAGTCCTTTATATTGCAATGTATCAACCGTCAAATGCTTTGGCAATTTGCCCGGATCGGATGAAGCAATAGAATTTTGAACCAGACGTTTTGATCTTTGTTTATCCTTCGTAGTAATAATATCTCGGGGTTTGCAACGAAAACTTGGTATATCAACTATACGACCATTTACTAAAATATGTCTATGGTTAACTAATTGCCGGGCCCCAGGAATGGTTGAAGCCATACCCAATCGAAAAACAATATTATCCAAACGCATTTCAAGTAATTGTAGTAAAACCTGACCTGTTGACTTTTTTGCTTTTCCAGCGATATGTACATATCTAAGTAATTGCCGTTCTGTAAGACCATAATGAAAACGCAATTTCTGTTTTTCTTGAAGACGAATACGATATTGCTCTTTTTTCCCAGAATGGAATTTCTTTTTCAGATTACTTCCGGATTTTGGCGTTTTTCTAGTGAGTCCTGGTAAAGCTCCCAGACGGCGTATTTTTTTTAAACGAGGTCCTCGATAACGGGACATGAAGACTCCTTTTTTTATTGAAATTCTATTTTACACAATAAATTTCATTGTATTTACATTACAGAATACATCGAAATTAAATTAAAACTGAATTAAACTAAAGGATAAACAGAATAAAATCTACTAAAGTACCACAAAAAATGGAATTTCATCAACATCTTAATTGTTTGTATATATATTATTTATTTTAATGTTTTGTATCTAGCAAAATTGTAAGGTAGAACGACGTAATGGACTCTGGATTCTCCATTTAATTCGGAGAAAAAAAGAGATTATTGTTCGTGGAACATCAATAGAGAAAAGAAAAAAGCCGACTATCGGATTTGAACCGATGACCCTCGCATTACAAATGCGATGCTCTAACCTCTGAGCTAAGTGGGCTTACATAACAAAAATAGTGTAACAAATAGAAATATATATAGGAAATCCGTAAAGTGGTAGATCTTAATTATTAATCTTAATTATTAATCTTAGTTATTAACTAGTTCGAAATTGGAAATTCTACTTAGAAAAAAAAAAAACGAAAATTTCATAAGGATAAAGTTAGCTTGATATGCTTAACTAAACGCTATTCTTAAATAGGATTATAGAATTTATTGAACTTTCTTTTTATTTCTCTAACTCGCAAATCGATTTTTCTAATAGAATCTATTCCAATTTCTATATTGAATTTGATTTCAGATTGATATGGCTCGGACGAATAATCTAATACATAGAAAAGAATAAGCTATATGAATAATAACGAGCAAATGCGAATCTCTTGGCATTTTCATTCGAGCATTATATACATTTTTTGAAATATTTTGTTTTTTTTTTATTTGTTAATAATTTAAGGATTACTATTTCACTAAGGAAAAGATAGAATCATAACAAATGCAATTTCTAATTCTGATTAGAAAAAAAAAAAAAAGAATGAATATCAAGCGTTATAGTATGATTTTGAATACTCTAAAAAAGGAAAGAAGGGGGTGGGGGAGAGAAAAACTTTTGGATATATTGATTCCAATTGAATTGCAAATATATCGACGGTAGAATCAATTCAATGCTGAATTGCAATAAGCGGGGTCTCTCGAATAGAGACGAGCTGTTAGACTACGTCGAATAATGAATTCAATGATTCAAAAAAAAAACTAAGAGATGTAGGAAATTGCACAAGAAATCCAGGTTTCAAAGAAAAAGGGGACAATGGGGATATGGCGAAATCGGTAGACGCTACGGACTTGATTGTATTGAGCCTTGGTATGGAAACCTGCTAAGTGGTAACTTCCAAATTCAGAGAAACCCTGGAATCAAAAATGGGCAATCCTGAGCCAAATCCCTTTTTTGAAAAGACAAGTGGTTCTCAAACTAGAACCCAAAGGAAAAGGATAGGTGCAGAGACTCAATGGAAGCTGTTCTAACGAATCGAGGTGTAATTACGTTGTGTTGGTAGTGAAACTCCCTCTAAATTACTAAATTAGAGAAAGAAGGACTTTATACGTCTAATACACACGTATAGATGCTGACATAGCAAACGATTAATCACAGAACCCCTATCATAATATAGGTTCTTTATTTATTTTTTATAATGAAATTAGGAATGATTATGAAATAGAAAATTCTTAATTTATTTAGAATTCTTGTGAATCCATTCCACTCGAATATTGAATAATCAAATCCTTCAATTCATTGTTTTTGAGATTTTTTATTTTAAAAAGAAGATTAATCGGACGAGGATAAAGAGAGAGTCCCATTCTACACGTCAATACTGACAACAATGAAATTTCTAGTAAAAGGAAAATCCGTCGACTTTATAAGTCGTGAGGGTTCAAGTCCCTCTATCCCCAAACCCTCCTTTATTCCCTAACCATAGTATTTATCCTCTTTTTTCTTTTATCAATGGGTTCAAGATTCATTAGCTTTCTCATTCTACTCTTTCACAAAGGAGTGCGAAGAGAACTCAATAGATCTTATGCTATTCATTTCATTAAATGGATTTCTTTTTTATTAGAGTATCCGCAAAGAATCTCAATTATTAATTCAATTTTTAAGTATTATTAAGTAAGCCATCCACAATGCATAGGACTATCCCCCCCATTTCCAAATTAGGAATGGAATACTTTATTGATTTTTTAGTCCCTTTAATTGACATAGATGCAAATACTCTACTAGGATGATGCACAAGAAAAGGTCAGGATAGCTCAGTTGGTAGAGCAGAGGACTGAAAATCCTCGTGTCACCAGTTCAAATCTGGTTCCTGGCACAGAAAAAAAGGATCTACCAAATAGATATTGATACAAATACTGCGAGATGCATTGGGGTACATATTCATTAATAATATACTTAGTATACACTAAGTAAATAAATCTCTAAACACTTTCAAAAAGTGTTAAAATCTCAGGTTCTTTTCTTTATAGTTATAGAAGGAGGTGAGATTAGGTGCCCTTTGCTTCATTTTTGTATTTCTTATCAATTTTGTATTCCGCTATTCCTAAGAATATTTTTTTTCTTGCATACTGACTTTCCTAGTTGTTCTAAGTAATGTGCGCGGTACAAAGTTCGTGGTAAGAACTTCTTTGAGTCATTGTATTTTTCTGTTCATAGGAAGGAAATGAATATGTGATTTTCCAAATTGGAAAATCGAAGCCCTTTTTTGATCAGTCTATCTGGACCTTTTTGTATAATAGGAAGTAATTAGAATATAATAGGTATTTCGTTTCGTCTAGGAACAGAATAGCAAAATATTCCTTGACTTGAATAAAATCTAGAGTTGTGTTGTATAAGTGAGCATGAATTTATTATCATTCAATGAGCATCTTGTATTTCATAGAAATTAGGGGTTATATAGTCCTTACGTAAGGGCCAACCTATCCAACTTTCAGGCATTAAGATACGTTTAAGGCGCGGATGATTATCATAAGAAATTCCCACCATATCATAAGATTCGCGTTCTTGAAAATCGGCACTTCTCCAAACCCAGAAGACAGACGGGATTCTAGGATTATCCTTTTGGGCAAAGACTTTTATGCATACTTCTTCTGGGTTATCTATACCATACTGTATTCTCGTAAGATGATACACGCTAGCTAAAGATCCACCGGGTGCTACATCATAAGCACATTGGGAACGTAAATAATTATAACCATATACATATAAAATGACAGCAATGGAATCCCAATCCCCTGCTTTTATTTGTAAAGTCTCTATTCCTCGGTGATCGAAGCCCAAAGATCTATGAACCACCTCATGCTTGACTAGCCAATTAGATAACCATCCCTGCTGCATTGTCTTGATCTCCCCCCCCCCCTTTTGTATAAATATTTCACATTTCAAATGTAAGTTTGAAAGATTGCACTGCTCTTTCTTTTTCTGCACAAAAAAAACCTCTTAATTCACTAATTTGGAGGAAGATACCGGACTTTTGGATTTGAAAAAAGTTTCAG